TCCACTTAATCTCTTTTTCATGGCCACATATCTTTACAGCTAAGGAATGGGAAATCTTTCTCCTGTTACATGAATCAAATGTTTTATTTCATCTGGGAAAAGCCATCTCTTTCTCAACAATGTCTTTGTTATTTGATCCAATAGCCTTCCGTTAGATAGGAACAGATTTGATAAATACTGATAACTCTCGGATGGAGTATTAGAACGGAAAGATATATTAGATAATGAACTATTGGTTCTAAGCCATCTCTGGCGATGAATCAACAATTCGAAATACTTTTCTTGCGTATTTTTGATGAACCAGCGTTTAGACATAGATTTAGGAGGTTTTTTTGTTTGGAAAGTAAAAAGCCCCTTTAACATCTCTTCATCGGCAAAGAATTCTCGACGTGAAAACACAGAGGCAAAGGGCTGATCTTTGAATAGGAAAAAGAATGGATCCGCAGGGTCCCAAATGAATTGGCTTATTCGAAAAAAGCCTTGTTCTTTGGAAGATCTATCTCGTGTCTGGTACTGCATGGTTCCACTCTGCAAGAACTCCGAATCCTCCTCTTGAATGGTTCCACTCTGCAAGAACTCCGAATCCTCCTCTTGAATGGTTCCACTCTGCAAGAACTCCGAATCCTCCTCTTGAAGCTCATTCTCTTTATGAAAAATGATCTGTTTGCCCCGAAATGACCTGGCCCAATAGGGAAATCCCAATTCATTGAGCCTTTCGATACAATCAAATAGATTGCCACAAGGGCGCCATATTCTAGGAGCCCAAACTATGTGATTTAATAAATCTTCCTCTATCTGTTGCGAGTCGAGGGCTCCTTCCCCTTCTTCAAACTCCGATTCGTATTTTTCACTCTGATCAACGATAGAACAAGATCCATTTTGCATCATATCTAACGGATTCCTTGGTTCGGACCGAAGAAGCAATGTCACTCGATTATTATCAAACTGACTGCAATCTTTTTCTTTCCGCGAGGATCCCACCAGAGCGCCTTCTACTTCTAATAGGCCATGAACTAGATCAGAATCATTCTCAACAAATCCAAACGAAGTAATCCCATTTTTTTCATCGGGTCCGAATGGAGACCAAAGATCTTGAGCGACCGATCCGGCAGAACAACTCAAAAGATAAAGAAGTATCGTTAATTTCTTCATGCTCGTTCCAAGTTCGAAGTACCATTTGTACAAATAAGAATCCCATGATTTCTTCTTCATATAGATAGATATAGGATCTATAGGGCAATTACAATTACTTAGAAGTACATTTTGTGCAACAGCCCTTCCTATCTGATAGAAAAGGATCCCATGATCCTGAACCGATCTGACCTCGGATCGCAAATCCCAAGTTTGTCTATGAAGAGCTGATCTAATTGTATTAGTTTCTATAATTGATTTCTTCTGTGTAATACTAATTGATAGGGCCTCGTTGATAAGTGCTACAAGATCTCGTGCATTGGAACCCGCGGTTATGGACCCGAATTCGTTAGTATGGAACATTTTCTTTTCCAAGTGAAATCCCCTAGTATATGAAAGAATTAAAAAGTGCTTTCGTTGTTCTGGAATAAGAAGCCTTCGTATCTTAATGCATGTATTTGATTTATTCGGAGCTATTAGAGCGGGATCCACTTTTTTGGGAATATGAGTCGAAGCAATAACAAGAATATTTCTAGTGGAACATCTTTCACAATCCCTGGAGAGATAGTTCACTAATAGACCGAGGGATAAGTAATTCGACTCATTCACATACAGATCATGAATGTTTGGAATCCATATTATGCAAGGAGACATTGCTTTTGCTAATTCGAATTGAGGGGTGATATCAAATCGGTCTATTTTCGACGTCATAGTCATATACGTCATATACATAGTTAGCACATTCGTCATAGTTAGCAGCTCCGTCTCAAGGTCATTATCAATATTGTCACTATCATCAATATCGTCACTATCATCAATATCGTCACTATCATCAATATCGATATCATCAATATCAATAAGATAACCTTTAGGCTTGTCATCCGGGAACTTGTTCGGAAATACCGTAATGAAAGGAACATAAGAGTTTGTCGCTAGGTATTTGACCAAATATGATCGTCCAGTTCCTATAGAACCTATCACTAAAATACCCCTAGAAGGAGATAGGGCTAAGCGGAGCGAAAAGGGTTTTCCATGAGATGGGAAATGAAAACTATTAGCCCCACACGAGGTTTGTGAATAAGTGATTGTCTGATAATGAGCAAGGAATATCCGTCTTTCTGCTAAACAGGATCTATTGAACTCATAATTCATTAGATACTTTTTATGAATGTCAACTAAGTATCCTAAGTAAATTGATCCCGGTTGCTCAATCATTTGATAACCAGAGTCATTCTTTGATAAATGATCACTATGAGTCAGACTCAATAGAATTTGATCAATTCTTTTTTCTGTTGTTAAGGTGGAGAACTGAACCAAGAATTCTCTTTCTTCATCATCAATCGAATCACTGTTCGCGACCCAGGATTCTATTTTATCATCAATCCAATCACCGTTCACGTTTTTTCTTTTTCTTATCAATGCATAGATCTCTTTACTTGTACGACTTAGATGTCTCGTATTTCTCGAAAAAGTGATTCGATTGATGGGATTTGGTATGATACTTATGAGATCAATGAGATTGATATTCAAATATTTCTTCTTAGAACGTATGGATTTGACCCCATAAGTGGGACCACCACCCAATAGCATGTTGCCGCCAAAAGTAGAACCCCATATTTTTTCCAGAGAATCTCCTAATTGTTTCAGAGCAACTAGAAAGAGATTCTTTAACCAGAAGGAATTCAGTTCCGATGTAGGATACCTATCCAGAAGTTTTTGCAACTCAATCATGTATGATGGAATCATCAAAGATTTGATCTTTTCTAACTCTGTCTGTAACTCACTAGAGGCTTGGGAAACAAAGAAAAGATGTATATGAACAAGATATCCGGCAACAAGAAGAAAGAAAAGGATTGAATAGAGGAACTCCCGAGCATTTGTTGATCTCAGATGTGTCCATATCAATGGAACGGGTGACTCATTATTTCGATGAATCGTTTCTTCGGACAGAAGAAGATTCTGTAAACACTTACTCGAAATCTCACTTATCTGAGTCCATTGTAGAAGAATCGCCCACAATTTTTCCTGAGTAATTGTCCATGATATATCTGATCCATGCATAATATCATGAAAAATGGATACAAATTTTTGACTGCTACTTAGTATTAGTATCGACAATGAGTCTGAAAAAGCATCTAAAAAGGTGAAACTTAGATATTTGCACCCTGTCGAAGTAAAGAACCATGGCATATATGTTTGGAACAGATTCCATTTTGAGAGAAACAGATTCCATTTTGAGAGATTTGAAAGAGCACTATCTCGTTGAAAGGTTCTATACATCTGCTGTTTCTCAACGCATTTCTTTAGACAAAGACTCCGTTTTTTCCTCTTTCCGGATGGTAAATATTTCTCAGAACCTGGAGTGTGAATCAAACCCATGTTTGAATTGAAACTGAGATACTGATGCGAGTTCTTCCCTTCTGAATCAGATAGATTCATATCTGAAAAAGGCTGACAAGAAGTTCTTTCAAAATTGACTATTTGTTCCTCTGTTAGAGGTGTTGCAGAAATGTCTGCGATCGAGTAAATAGCTCTACGAACGAATGGATCGGGTCGAATTGGAAAATGGAAAGATTTGTACAAGTTATACGTTTCGTCACCACTTTTTTGAAAATCGTTAGATATGAATATGTCAGATACCTGTGAATCGATTGGTAAAATAGCCTCTCTCTCCAAAAAAATATGTTTTTTTTTACCTTTGCCGACGCACAAAGAAAATATTTTGTTGCGAATGAACAAGATATTGAGGAATTGTCCATACGTAAGATCATAATTATTGATACGGGTCTTTTTCACATAAAAAGGGAATCCTTTGTTACAATAGAACCAGAAGTGATGTGGATTATTCAAGAATCGAAGTCGATTTGCTTTATAAAAAGAAGATATCAATGAACTTCTATGAAATGGTTTCACGGGATTCAGCCAATTGTCTCGATCGTGGGATATCATTGAGAAATAGGAATCCGTGTTATCAAAGGATTTTCTGCGATTATTTCTAGTATGGAATGAGTCAATCATCCACTTTGGTATCTTATTGAACAAAAATGGTAATATTGTTCTTCCATTGATCAAGAATTTCGGTCTTTGGGAAGTATCATGATCATCCAATAAGAAGGGTTTCAATTTATTCAAATGAACGATTTGAACACCTATTGATTCTAACAACTGATTGCAGAGTTGATCGTTTGTACCTTTCAATTCATAGATGTGGATCTCGGACCTATGAATGGGGATATTTCCAATACTCACAAAGAGTGTCTTGGACAAAAAGAAACGAAGTGGCTTAGACAAAAAGAGAAGTGCCTTGGACAAAAAGAAACGAAGTGACTTAGAAAAATCTTGTTTGTCGATAGCCTTGGACCAATCAATCGAATATTGATTAATACGTAATCGATCAAACACTACTTGAAAACGGTTCCTCTGTTCAGAAACGAAATGTTCCAAATGTTCCTGGAAATTATTGCTCCCATTGGACCATTTGTATCTATATGCATCAGGATCCCGATTCATGGATCTCTCAGTTCGAGAAAAAAGAGGATCAAACCATTTCTTCTGACTCTTTTTCAAATTCGATAAATGTTGGTTGATCGTATATTTCATTATAGTTATATGATTCAGAGTATCATTTCCTATTTGATCCTTTTGAATTCCATATTCGTAGTTGCGATCGGATCTATTCATTAAAAAGAATCGGTTCAATACATTTCTTATGTACCCATAGGTGTTATATTGGATTTGAATCAGATTTCGGATCAATCTATATTTATTGACTGCTTCCATTATGTTGTTGCTAGCAAATACCACTATTTTGATTTTTAGATCTTCCAAATAATTCCCGCAGTAGATCCGGACCGATTTTTTTCTGATCC